TTGATGCAAATGGCTAAAATATCTTCCGCTTTATATGATTATCAATCAAATAAAAAGTTATTTTATGTCGCAATCCTTACATCCCCTACCACAGGTGGGGTGACGGCTAGTTTTGGTATGTTGGGAGATATCATTATTGCCGAACCCAACGCTTACATTGCATTTGCGGGTAAAAGAGTAATTGAACAAACATTGAATAAGACAGTACCTGAGGATTCACAAGTGGCTGAATATTTATTCCATAAGGGCTTATTCGATCCAATCGTACCACGTAATCCTTTAAAGGGCGTTCTGAGTGAATTATTTCGGCTACATGCTTTCTTTCCTTTGAATCAAACTTAGATTAAGTAGAGCCGTAGAGTAGAGTCTTAATTTAATAATTTATTTAATATTAATAAAACGGAATAAATTTTTTGAAATGAAAATTATTAAATTATAAGACAAGAACAAGAAAATAACTAATATTATGAATAATAAAAAGGTGGATTATCATACATATATTTCGTGTAGAAACATGTAGAAAGGTGAATAAGTCCGTTTATTTACATATTTTTTATTTACACATTTATTGAATTTTTTAATAAATATTTATTAAAAAAATACTTATATTAAAACATATACTTATATATTCCTTATTTAAGTATATACTCACTTAGGTATACTTAGTATAATATAAGTATAATATAATATTTATATAAATAGAATTATTATATATGAATTATAAGATATCTTTATAACAATATAAGGTTAAAATAAAAATATTAATATAAAACAATAAATAAAAATAACAGGTACAAATATTAAATCGAGGTACCCATTCAATGATAACTCTCAACAACTTTCCCTCCATTTTTGTGCCTTTAGTAGGCTTAGTATTTCCGGCAATTGCAATGGTTTCTTTATCTCTTCATGTTCAAAAAAACAAGATTTTTTAGATACTATAGGGACAAATCTTATCCATTTTTTTTTTTGAAACTTATTTGGATCATAACACCCATATCTATTTAGTAGAATATGGTATAACATGTTGCTTCTTTCGAGCATAAGCTCTTATGTATGTGTAAACATGATATATGGGTAAATTCATTTTTCAAATGGATCGGCATCGGGAAGAATTTCGGAAACGTAAAGTCAATATATCTATATATATGTGGATAGCTATAGGAAATCGTATGAAAGAGATGTTATTATTTTAGTTTGGATCTAAGCAATTCGATGAATTATTCTTAAAGGTTCACATCATAGTAGTGCTGGTTGATGAAAGTTACTTCGGAAACAAAAAAAGTAAAATCCAATTTATTTTTGTTATTTTTCCAATTCCAATAAAATGCAACTAGGTCTAGTGAGAATATGAGTTGGCGATCAGAACGTATATGGATAGAACTTATAGCGGGATCTCGAAAAATAAGTAATTTCGGCTGGGCCCTTATTCTTTTTTTAGGTTCATTAGGTTTTGTATTGGTTGGAACCTCCAGTTATTTTGGTAGGAATTTGATATCTTTATTTCCTTCTCAGCAAATCCATTTTTTTCCACAAGGGATCGTGATGTCTTTCTATGGGATCGCGGGTCTTTTTATTAGTTCCTACTTGTGGTGCACAATTTCGTGGAATGTAGGTAGTGGTTATGATCGATTCGATATAAAAGAGGGCATAGTGTGTATTTTTCGTTGGGGATTCCCTGGAAAAAACCGTCGCATATTCCTCCGATTCCTTATGAAAGACATTCAGTCCATCAGAATAGAAAATAAAGAGGGTCTTTTTGCTCGTCGGGTCCTTTATATGGAAATCAGAGGCCAGGGGGCCATTCCCTTGACGCGTACTGATGAGAATTTGACTCCACGAGAAATTGAGCAAAAAGCTGCTGAATTGGCCTATTTCTTGCGCGTACCAATTGAAGTATTTTGAAAAAATAAACTGAAGAATTAATACTTTGCAAGAGGGAAAAAACTAAAGAATCCTCTTTTTTTTCTATACCATAAGTTAACGGAAGTTTCTTCCGAACGCTTATTCGAGCCAAAGTAAACGTATACGAAACAACCCTAAAACGAAAATTTTTGTGTCCATAATTTTTTTTTTTCGAAATATTTGATATTTTTTTTAATAGAACAGGAGTTCTTTCGTCTCGAAATCCGACTAATATTAATTTGAAGTGGGCTCTTTCTTATTCTATTTCTGTATTCTTTCTAGATTCAAGGACTAACCGCTATACTGCATCACAAATAAAAACTCTGAAATAGATTAATGGGCTAGATGACTTGAAATATAACTTATGCTTGATAGAAATATTAGTATCATATAGAGTCGACGCATGGGGTGAGTTCATTAAAACTTCAAAAATTCACAGACGAAAAAATGGCAAAAAAGAAAGTATTCATTTCCCTTCTATATCTTGCATCTATAGTATTTTTGCCTTGGTGGATCTCTCTCTCATTTAAAAAAAGTCTGGAATCTTGGATTACTAATTGGTGGAATATTAGGCAATCCGAAATTTTTTTGAATGATATTCAAGAAAAGAGTATTCTAAAAAAATTCATAGACTTAGAGGAACTCCTTCGTTTGGAGGAAATGATAAAGGAATACCCGGAAACGCATTTACAAAAGCTTCGCGTTGAAATCTACAAAGAAACGATCCAATTGATCAAGATGCACAATGAGGATCGTATCCATACAATTTTACACTTCTCGACAAATATAATCTGTTTCGTTATTCTAAGTGGTTATTCTATTTTAGGTAATGAAGAACTTGTTATTCTTAACTCTTGGGTTCAAGAATTCCTATATAACTTAAGCGACACAATAAAAGCTTTTTCTATTCTTTTATTAACTGATTTATGTATAGGATTCCATTCGCCCCACGGTTGGGAATTAATGATTGGCTCTGTCTACAAAGATTTTGGATTTGCTCATAATGATCAAATTATATCCGGTCTTGTTTCTACTTTTCCAGTCATTTTAGATACAATTTTTAAATATTGGATCTTTCGTTATTTAAATCGTGTATCTCCTTCACTTGTAGTGATTTATCATTCAATGAACGACTGAAAAATGATCGACCGACCTAATTAGAATATTTGGTACTTTGTACATAAGCAAAACATTCAAAATTGTACTTACTACCCAGCCAAGCGATTTCTCCAATATTTCAGAAAAATGATTTCATTAAATAGCAAAATTATAGATAGGGAACTCTACTAGCGACCTACCTAATTTTATTGTAGAAAATTTCGGGATCAATGATTGGACCATGCAAACTAAAAAAACCTTTTCGTCGATAAAGAAAGAGATTACTCGATCCATTTCCGTATCGCTCATGATAATGATATATATAATAACTCAGGCACCCATTTCAAATGCCTATCCCATTTTTGCACAGCAGGGTTATGAAAATCCACGAGAAGCAACTGGCCGTATTGTATGTGCCAATTGCCATTTAGCTAATAAACCCGTGGATATCGAGGTTCCACAAGCGGTACTTCCGGATACTGTATTTGAAGCAGTTGTTCGAATTCCCTATGATCTGCAAGTGAAACAAGTTCTTGCTAATGGTAAAAAAGGAGCTTTGAATGTAGGGGCTGTTCTTATTTTACCCGAGGGGTTTGAACTAGCCCCCCCCGATCGTATTTCGCCTGAGATTAAAGAAAAGATAGGAAATCTGGCTTTTCAAAGTTACCGCCCTACTAAAAAAAATATTCTTGTGATAGGTCCTGTTCCTGGTCAGAAATATAGTGAAATCACCTTTCCTATTCTTTCCCCGGACCCCGCTACTAAGAAAGATGTTCACTTCTTAAAATATCCCATATATGTAGGCGGGAACAGAGGAAGGGGTCAGATTTATCCCGACGGGAGCAAGAGTAACAATAATGTTTATAATGCTACAGCAGCAGGTATAGTAAGCAAAATCATACGAAAAGAGAAAGGGGGGTACGAAATAACCATAGTGGAGGCATCGGATGGGCGTCAAGTGGTTGATATTATCCCTCCAGGGCCGGAACTTCTTGTTTCCGAGGGCGAATCCATCAAACTTGATCAACCATTAACGAGTAATCCTAATGTGGGTGGGTTTGGTCAGGGGGATGCGGAAGTAGTACTTCAAGATCCATTACGTGTCCAAGGCCTTTTGCTCTTCTTGGCATCTGTTATTTTGGCACAAATCTTTTTAGTTCTTAAAAAGAAACAGTTTGAGAAGGTTCAATTGTCCGAAATGAATTTCTAGATCCGCGGATTTTTCAACATCAAGCTCTAAAAAGAAACAAACTCTTGTTGGCAATTATATTATGTAATAATTATATTATGTAATTGTGTATGATCAAAAAAATTTTGTTTGTTTCTTTTTTTTTCTACCGGATTTCGGGAATTACTTATACCGGTCATGATATGTATATTGTGAAGAAGACTATTTTATTTTACTTATCTCTTCTTTGTTTTTTCAATCCAAATCGAAGTGATATAGAATGAATCAGTAGTTTTCTATTCGAATAGAATCAAAACAAAAGATAAATAAGCGTAAAATAGAAACCAAAGTATAAATGAAAGGAACAAAGGGTTTGATTTTAGGGGGGGGGGTTGTTCGTCTCCTAGTCCTTGACACAAGAAAAGGGATTTTCCCCAACCCCTTCTTGTGTCGAATTAATAATGATTCTTGATCCTGTTCGTCAAAAACGACTATTCGTAGTTTCCATTTTTTTCTCGGTTTATCATAACCTTTTTTCGATTTATCATGTTAAGTAGTGGACAAACAAAAATATAGGTAAATTTATTGAACAAATACAAATAGAACTTCTTCAAGTTCAATGAACTTCTAAAATAGAAAAAAGGAAATTTTTATTAGATTAAATAGAGTAAGGTTCTATTTTATTAGTATAGAAAGGGTTTGCATGATACCTAATCGATATAAATCTATATATAGAACTATAGAATTGTGAGTCATACTAAAAGGGGAAATTGAGTGATTACTTCTTTGTTTTAATTTTGAAAGTATTCACAGATACCTTCGAGTAAAA